TAATAGAAATGTTGCATATTTCTCTATCTATATCTCCCGAGAACCTCCTTTTTTTTTACTATGAATCCCTGTTGGATCGTATTCTAACGAATCCTTAGGGAACTCGTAAGAAACTCTTTATTATAAGATAAGGACGGGAGAACAAGAATAAAAAAGCGGATTATCATACATATATTTTGTGTAGAAAGATGAATAGGTACACTTATTTAGTTCTACATTCCTTGCACTTATTATATACTTATAATAAATATACTTATCATAAGATATATTTCTAACAAGTACAAATTTATAATAAGTACAAATATTAAATCGAGGCACCTATTCTATGACAGATTTCAATTTACCCTCTATTTTTGTGCCTTTAGTGGGCCTAGTATTTCCGGCAATTGCAATGGCTTCTTTATCTCTTCATGTTCAAAAAAACAAGATTGTTTAGATCCGATGGGATCAAATCTCATCAATTTATTTTAACACTTGGACTTGGATCATAATACAGATATCTTTTAGTGGAATAGGGTACGGTACGACATGTGACTCCCTCCGAGCACAAATAAAAAAGCTGTTATTGTTATGCATGCAGATCCATGATATATGGATAAATGCATGTATATTGTATGTGGGTATAGCTGTTTTTGTTTTCAAATAGATCAGCGAATATCTGAAATAGAAAGTCAATGTATCTATATGTATGTAGATATACATAGTGGGATCATATGAAGGGGATGTTATTATTTTCTATCTAACCAATTCGATGAATTACTCCTAATGGTTTACATCATAATAGTGCTAGTTGATGAGAGTTACTTCGGGATCAAAACAAAAAAAAAAGTAAAGTCAAATTCATTTGGCTTATTCTATTCTCTCAATTCCAATAGAATGCAACTGGATCGAGTATGAACTGGCAATCCGAACGTATATGGATAGAACTTATAACGGGGTCTCGAAAAACAAGTAATTTCTGCTGGGCCTGTATCCTTTTTTTAGGTTCACTAGGATTCTTATTGGTTGGAACTTCCAGTTATCTTGGTAGGAATCTGATATCCGTATTTCCCTCTCAGGAAATCCTTTTTTTTCCCCAAGGAATCGTGATGTCTTTCTACGGGATCGCTGGTCTGTTCATTAGTTCCTATTTGGGGTGCACAATTTCGTGGAATGTAGGTAGTGGTTATGATCTTTTTGATAGAAAAGAAGGAATAGTGTGTATTTTTCGTTGGGGATTTCCTGGAATAAATCGTCGCATCTTCCTTCGATTCCTTATGAGAGATATCCAGTCAATCAGAATGGAAGTTAAAGAGGGTCTTTATCCTCGTCGTGTCCTTTATATGGAAATCAGAGGCCAGGGAGCCATTCCCTTGACTCGTACCGATGAGAATTTTACTCCACGAGAAATTGAACAAAAAGCTGCTGAATCGGCCTATTTCTTGCGCGTACCAATTGAAGTATTTTGAAATGAACTGAAGAATGAATGCTTTCTCCGCATGAGGGAAGGAACTCAGGAATCCCCTTTTTAATATAACTGAAGTTTCTTCGGAACGTTTATTCGAGCAAAACATGTTCGATTCTATTTCCCCCGTTCCGTTGGTAATACCGTTGTGTTGTGGCCCATAGAATAAAGCAAGCGGACGAATACGGAACAACCATAATAAGAAGCTATTTTTATCCACCAAAACTCTTTTTTTTACATATGGAACTAAACTCAATTCTTTCATACTAGTAACAAATCTAATAAGTATGTATTCATCACACATATCAGAACATTTCGGAATACAGTACAGAATTCATCTTTTTAGGACCAATATTTTGAATTGATACGTTAGATACAGATGGATCGTATCTCGTAAATTATCTCTCTTTCGTCAATCGATGTTTCTTTTTTTTTATCCTTTCTTTTGCTCCTTGATGACCAAACGATTGGATCTCTCATAACTATTCAATTTCTCTCTTGTTTTGCCACCCATTTCGGATTTCATCATCAATATTCTTCAGAAATATCCCCTCAATTATTCCTGGGTTGGGGGTAGCCAGTGAAACATTTCGAAATAATTGATTGATCCAGGGGGAGTTCTTTCGTCTCGAAATCCGAATAATATTCATTACTTCAAGTGGTTTTTCGGGCATTCATCGAAAGGAACAAATGAAGATACAATTGGTTCGAATTTGACCAATTGAGATATCTGGGAACTTGATTATTTCTTCATTCGAAACGGACCTTTATTCTATTTCTATATTCTTTCTAGATCCAAGGACTAAACAATTCAAAAAAAAAAAGAAGGAATAGATCCGATCCATAGGTTCCATACCTTGTTATAGAACTCATGCTTCATAGAAATATCGGATCAGATAGAGTCGGCGAATGAAGCAGTTTCATTAACAATTTACAGAACAGATTAAAAGTGCCAAAAAAGAAAGCATTGACTCCCCTCCCATATCTTGCATCTATAGTCTTTTTGCCCTGGTGGATCTCTCTCTCATTTAATAAAAGTCTGGAACCTTTAGTTACTAATTGGTGGAATACAAGGCAATCCGAAACTTTTTTGAATGATATTCAAGAGAAGAACGTTCTAGAAAGATTCATAGAATTAGAACAACTATTCCTGTTGGACGAAATGATAAAGGAGTACCCGGAGACACAGATACAAAAGCTTCGTATAGGAATCCACAAAGAAACAATACAATTGGTCAAAATGCACAATGAAGATCATATCCATATAATTTTGCATTTCTCGACAAATATAATCTGTTTTGCTATTCTAAGTGGTTATTCTATTCTGGGTAATGAAGAACTTGTCATTCTTAATTCTTGGGTTCAGGAATTCCTCTATAACTTAAGCGACACAATAAAAGCTTTTTCTATTCTTTTATTAACTGATTTATGTATCGGATTCCACTCGCCCCATGGTTGGGAACTAATGATTGGTTCGGTCTACAAAGATTTTGGATTTGCTCATAACAATCAAATTATATCTGGTCTTGTTTCCACTTTTCCAGTCATTCTAGATACAATTTTGAAATATTGGATCTTCCATTATTTAAATCGTGTATCTCCTTCACTTGTAGTGGTTTATCATTCAATGAATGAATGAAGAACTCATTTGATCTGCCGATATCAATCAAATCCGAATGTTACTTCGTACATAAACAAACCATTTTTAATCTGACTCACTCTTTATACTTCTACCCGTCTAAGGGATTCCCCCTCCAGTACAATGGCAGAATCGTGGATAGGGAACTATACTAGCTACCTACCTAATTTATTGTAGAAATTTCCGGGATCAATAATTGGACCATGCAAAATAGAAATACCTTTTCTTGGGTAAAGGAACAGATGACTCGATTCATTTCCGTATCGATCATGATATATGTCATAACTCGGACATCTATTTCAAATGCATATCCCATTTTTGCGCAGCAGGGTTATGAAAATCCACGAGAAGCAACTGGGCGTATTGTATGCGCCAATTGCCATTTAGCTAATAAGCCCGTGGATATTGAGGTTCCACAAGCTGTGCTTCCTGATACTGTATTTGAAGCAGTTGTTAGAATCCCTTATGATATGCAACTGAAACAAGTTCTTGCTAATGGGAAAAAGGGGGCTTTGAATGTGGGGGCTGTTCTTATTTTACCCGAGGGATTCGAATTAGCTCCCCCCGATCGTATTTCTCCCGAGATGAAAGAAAAGATAGGCAATCTGTCTTTTCAGAGTTATCGCCCCACTAAAAGAAATATTCTTGTGGTAGGTCCTGTTCCTGGTCAGAAATATAGTGAAATCGTCTTTCCCATTCTTTCCCCGGACCCTGATACTAAGAAAGACGTTCACTTCTTAAAGTATCCCATATATGTAGGTGGGAACAGGGGAAGAGGTCAGATTTATCCCGATGGGAACAAGAGTAACAATACAGTCTATAATGCTACAGCAGCAGGTATAGTAAGCAGAATAGTACGTAAAGAAAAAGGGGGGTATGAAATAACCATAGCTGACGCATCGGATGGACACCAAGTGGTTGATATTATACCTCCAGGACCAGAACTTCTTGTTTCAGAGGGTGAATCTATCAAGCTTGATCAACCATTAACGAGTAATCCCAATGTGGGTGGATTTGGTCAGGGAGATGCAGAAATAGTACTTCAAGATCCATTACGTGTCCAAGGTTTGTTGTTCTTCTTGGCATCTGTTATTCTGGCACAAATCTTTTTGGTTCTAAAAAAGAAACAGTTTGAGAAGGTTCAATTGTCCGAAATGAATTTCTAGATCCACGGATTCATCAAGCTGGTAAAAAGAGCCCAATTGTTGTGATCGATGCAATTATGTATGATTCAAAAAAATCATGGAAAATGTTTTGCTTGCTTTGTTTATACTGTTTTTCTGCGAGATGCCGGAAATTGCTTGTATCCCATTCCTAGCAATAGTATGTATATTGTGAAGAAGACTACTTGATCCCCCCTTCTTTTTTTCAATCAAAATGGGAGTGTTGTGACTATGCTAGGCCTCCCATTGGCAGATTGTAAATGCCATGTAATGCATCAATAGTTTTTTTGTACCTAATAGAATCGAATTCTAATAGATAATAGGCATAAGTAGGAGGAGAATACACGCGGATAAATGAAAGGAACAAATGATTCTAGGAGGGATTACTCGTCTTCCTAATCTTCCACACAAGAAAAGGGTGGAAAATTCCTTTTCTTGTGTGGAAATAATAATGATTATTGATCCTGTTCGTCAAAGATTACTATTTATTTGATTTTCCAGTTCTATCGGAACTCGTTTGTTTCGATTCATAAGAAGTAGTGGACAAACAAAAAAAGGGGTGGGAGTAACTTACTGAGCAAATAAAACTTCTTCAATGAACTTATAAAAAAAAAGTAAAAATAAAAAAGAAAATTTTAACTGTGATGAGATAATCAATAAGGATTGGGATATGCGCAAAAATCCAAGATTTCATCTTTTCGCCCGGAGCATTAAGAGTCTTTTTTTTGCTTGAAATTTTCTTTTTTATTTTTCT